AAGAATTATAGCATAATAGTTGAATATCCTAATAGAATGAATTAAATAGAAAAAATTTCTATTTAAAAATTAGAATCGAAATATTTTTTTATTTGTTTTCTCGATTGTATTCTTTTTTCAACATGAATATTGACAATAGTGTATCAAACAAATATAATACGATCGTGAATAAATGGATCGATTTACTCGTGTTACATAGGTTTTGTTTACTTTATCAAATGGCGGATTCGTTGTAGTTTATTTGTATGAAACTAAATTTTTTTTATTCAAAGTGAAATAGTAAAACAAAATAATGTATAAAAGAATTTAGAATTATATTAATAGATAAAGAGATGGTCTATCATTTTTGATTATTATTTTTTCTTTTTTTTGTTTCATTGTAATTCAATGTAATATGTAACATTTTATTATCGAATTCCATCTTTTTTTTATTGCGATTGGATATACACATCCTGTTTTTTAATTTAATTAGGGTTGCTAACTCAATGGTAGAGTACTCGGCTTTTAAGTGCGACTCCATTTTTTACACATTTCTATGAACGAATTGGTTCATCCATACCATCGGTAGGGTTTGTAAGACCACGACTGATCCAGAAAGGAATGAATGGAAAAAGCAGCATGTCGTATCAATGGCGAATTCTAACAATTTTTCATTCGTATTGGACCCGGCCCAAATTTTTGTTTGAATTGTTGGCTCGGAACAAATGAATTCAGTTGGGTTGAATTAATAAAGGGATAGAGCTTAGCTGCTCCAATTATAGGGAAACAAAAAGCAACGAGCTTTCATTTTTTATTTGAATGATTACCACATCTAATCATATGTTAAAAAAAGATTAGTGCTTGCTGTGGAAAAAGTTTTTCCCACGAATGGATTAAGGATTTTTGTTATGAGTCCTAATTATTAGCTATTCTACATTATGTTGTGGGGTAGCGATAAATGTGTAGAAGAAAGAGTATATTGATAAAGATATTTTTTTCCAAAATCAAAAGAGCGATTGGTCCAAAAAATAAAGGATTTCTAACTAGCTTGTTGTTCTAGAAAAATTAGATGGAACAAGCGAGGGTAGATAGTCCATTAATGGGTTTTACTTGTTTTCTGGGTATCTATTCATATTTGTTTTTTATTTGAATATTTATATAGAATACCTTGTTTTGACTGTATCGCACTATGTATCATTTGATAATCCAATGAATCTCTGATCCTTTGACCAAATAGAATTTCTAAAATGAAGGAATATCAAGTATATTTAGAACGAGCTCGATCTCGCCACCAGGACGTGCTATATCCACTTATTTTTCGGGAGTATATTTATGGACTTGCTTATAGTCATAATTTTAATAGATCCATTTTTGTGGAAAATGTAGGTTATGACAATAAATATAGTTTACTAAATGTAAAACGTTTAATTACTCGAATGTATCAACAGAATCATTTGATCATTTCGGGTAATGAGTCTAACAAAAATCCATTTTGGGGTTATAATAAGAATTTTGATTCTCAAATAATATCAGAAGGTTTTGCCATCGTCGTGGAAATTCCCTTTTTCCTACAATTAAGCTCTTCCTTAGAGGAGGCAGAAATCCTAAAATCTTATAAAAATTTGCGATCAATTCATTCTATTTTTCCGTTTTTGGAGGATAAATTTACATATTTAAATTATGTGTCAGATATACGAATACCCTATCCTATCCATCTGGAAATTTTAGTTCAAATCCTTCGATACTGGATGAAAGATGCCCCTTTTTTTCATTTATTACGGTTGTTTCTTTATAATTTGTGTAATTGCAATAGTTTTATTACTACCAAAAAATCTATTTCTACTTTTTCAAAAAGTAATCCAAGATTATTCTTGTTCCTATATAATTTTTATGTATGTGAATATGAATCTATTTTCCTTTTTCTACGTAATAAATCTTCTCATTTACGATTAAAATCTTTTAGCTTTTTTTTTGAGCGAAATTTTTTTTATGCAAAAAGAGAACATCTTATAGAAGTTTTTGCTAAGGATTTTTCGTATCCTTTACCATTCTTCAAGGATCCTATCATCCATTATGTTAGATATCAAGGAAAATCCATTCTGGCTTCAAAGAATGCGCCTCTTTTGATCAATAAATGGAAACACTATTTTATCCATTTAGGGCAATGTTTTTTTGATGTTTGGTCTCAACCGGGAACGATCAATATAAACCAATTATCCGAACATTCATTTTCCCTTTTGGGCTATTTTTCAAATGTGCGGCTAAACCGTTCAGTGGTACGGAGTCAAATGCTACAAAATACATTTCTAATGGAAATTGTTAGCAAAAAACTGGATATAATAGTTCCAATTATTCCTCTAATTCGATCATTGGCTAAAGCGAAATTTTGTAATGTATTAGGGCAACCCATTAGTAAGCCTGTCTGGGCCGATTCATCCGATTTTGATATTATTGAACGATTTTTGCGAATAGCCCGAAATCTTTCTCATTATTACAACGGATCCTCAAAAAAAAAAAGTTT